AAATCGAATAGACTAATAAACAATAAGAAATCTAAATGCTTCACTTTCCTTTCTATTGAAAAACTAATTACTCGATTATTGTGAATCTAATTCATAGAAATTCCGTCCAGTAAAATGGACGAATTATAAATCTCCAAAATAATAGATAGAAATATAGCAAATAGAGCCATTGCAAGACCCATCAAAGGAGTAGTTCCCCATCCCGGAGCTACTTTACCATATTCTGAATTTAATGGTTTCAATAAATCCCCTACAACAGTTCGTCTTGGACCAGATCTAGAATTATCCTCAACGGTTTGCGTAGCCATAAATACTTTTTTTTTATTCATTGAGATCTGTTGACTTTGTATACCATTCCGCTGTAAATATAAGGATCTTATCCTATAGATCTATTGTGATCTTGAAACTTTATAATTAAAATAATGGAAACAGCAACCCTAATTGCCATCTCTATATCTGGTTTACTTGTAAGTTTTACTGGGTATGCCTTATATACTGCGTTTGGGCAACCCTCTGAACAACTAAGAGATCCATTCGAAGAACATGGGGACTAGTTGAAGTAATGAGCCCCCCATATTGGGGGTTCATTACTTTTAAGATCATAAAAAAATTATTTCATCTTTTTCGTTGGAACTTTAGGAGGTTCTCTAAAAAAGATAGCGAAAAAAAGAATTCCTAAAGTCGAGACTAAGAGGAATGTATAAACCAATGCTTCCATAGATTTGATCGTGGTTTACAATTATAGCTTTCATACCTGGTTATTGGGGCTCACTCCCCCCCCCAAAAAAAAAAGAGTAAATGCAATGATTCAAATCAGGATTTATCTAGTTCTCTTTGTGAAATTTGAAATAAATAAAAAAAATAAAAAAAGTAGAAAAGGAACAAAAGAATGTTCTATCAGACTCCCTGTCTTCTTGTAGTTAGATCTCCAAGTTTTTGGAATGCTCCAAATTCTACTTGAGCATCTAAATCTGGGTCGATACCAGCAAAAACATCTCTGAACAAAGTTCTAGCACCATGCCAAATGTGTCCGAAAAAGAATAGCAGAGCAAATGAAGCATGTCCAAAAGTAAACCAACCCCTTGGACTGCTCCGAAAAACACCATCCGATTTCAAAGTAGCACGATCTAATTCAAAAATTTCACCCAATTGAGCACGTCTAGCATATTTTTTCACAGTAGTGGGATCACTATAACTGACTCCATTAAGCTCGCCACCATAGAACTCAACAGTTACACCTATTTGTTCGACACTATATTTGGATTCTGCCCTTCGAAAAGGAACATCGGCTCTAACAATTCCGTCCCCGTCTACCAAAACAACGGGAAATGTTTCAAAAAAAGTAGGCATACGACGTACAAAAAGTTCACGCCCCTCTTTATCTCTAAAGATGGGATGTCCTAACCAACCGACGGCTATTCCATCTCCATTGTCCATTGAACCCGCTCTAAATAAACCCCCCTTTGCTGGATTATTTCCGATGGAATCATAAAAAGTTAATTTTTCAGGAATTTTAGACCAAGCTTCTGATAAACTTTGATTTTCGGCTAGTCCAGCGCCAACTCTTCGATATATTTCTTGCTGGAAGTATCCCTGATCCCATTGATAACGAGTAGGACCGAATAATTCAATAGGGGTTGTTGCTGAACCATACCACATAGTTCCAGCAACGACAAAAGTTGCAAAAAAGACAGCAGCAATACTGCTGGAAAGGACGGTTTCAATATTTCCCATACGTAATCCTTTATATAGACGTTGGGGTGGACGCACACTAAGATGGAAAAGACCCGCCAATATGCCCAACGTTCCTGCTGCAATATGATGAGAAGCTATTCCCCCCGGAACAAAAGGATCAAAACCTTCCACACCCCACGCGGGATCTACGGATTGTATCCTTCCAGTTAGTCCATAAGGATCAGATACCCATATTCCAGGACCATACAAGCCAGTTACATGAAATGCGCCAAAACCAAAACAAGCCACCCCTGCAAGAAATAAATGAATTCCAAAAATTTTTGGCAAATCCAAAGAAGGTTTTCCAGTACGTTCATCACAAAAAATTTCTAGATCCCAATAAACCCAATGCCAAATAGCTGCTAAAAAGCACAAGCCCGAAAACACAATATGTGCTCCGGCCACACCTTCGTAACTCCAAATACCCGGATTCGTTATAGTACCTCCTGTGATATTCCAACCTCCCCACGAATTGATTATTCCTAAACGAGTCATGAAAGGTATAACGAACATACCCTGTCTCCACATTGGGTCAAGAATAGGGTCAGAGGGATCAAAAACTGCTAATTCATATAGAGCCATCGAACCGGCCCAACCTGCAACCAGAGCTGTGTGCATTATATGAACAGAAAGCAAACGGCCCGGATCATTTAATACAACAGTATGAACACGATACCAAGGTAAACCCATGAAAATACCCCTTATATCAACAAAAAATAGACACTATGTAACTTTATTGCACTGGAAAAAATTATACTATGGACTCTAGCCTTTCAGTAGATTATCTCGGAAAAAGGATTCAAATTTGTTCTAGTTTTTTTAGTAATAATGGAAGAATCCTATTTGTAGAAATAAAAAGAAACAGATTTATTCTATACCCGATAAGTAACAATACGCAATGGTGGAGAAACGAGAGGAGTTGACAATTTTCTCTATAAATATTTAAATAAGTAAATGTAGACATATTCTTTTATCACTCCAATTACCCAGTCGTAACAACTTGACTTTATTTAGTACCCCCCCTTTTTTTTATTCAATATAAAAATGCAATATAATAAAAGTAAATCATTTTTAACACGATAAGCTAATTCTTACGTTTCCACACTAAAGTGAGACATATGACTTTATTATTTCTCCATTTTATGCCCATTGGTGTTCCAAAAGTACCCTTTCGAAGCCCTGGGGAAGAAGATGCATCTTGGATTGATATATAGTGCGACTTGTGAAATATAGTAGGTCATATGGGATTTCCCCATTTTCTCCCCCGATCGAGATATCCTCCCCTTCACCCCCACAAAAGAGAATTATTGAAGCCTAAAAATTGGGAGCGTGAAGTGTAATGAAGTACAATTTTATCGATTTTTGGATTTTTGGAGAGAGTATCCGGATTATTACTCGAAATTATGAATAATTTATGGTTGACTTGATTGGATTAATAAAATAAAGTACTCAGGCTCTGTTTCGAAAAAAACCAATTGGTAATATATCTACGATCACCACTTCTATCAGATATTTTACAGAAAACATGAAATAAGAAAGGAAGAAGTTCTAACAAAAAGACATAGTATTGTAATATTTGTCCTATATGTGCAAATCCAAATCGGGCAGATCTTTACTCAGAGTAGAAAAGAAACCTAAAAAAATGGAAAAAGTCCATTCAGAAACAAGAAAATTACATTGTGATTGAGATTCGATCTCGATGAAAGCAATACATCAATGAGAAGTTAGTTCAATAAATGGAGTATATTATTATTTTTCTTTAAAAGTTCGAAGAAGTCCATTATCAAAAGAGAAATTTAAAATTGACACATTGATTCCTTTGTTTCTTATATGATTTTTGGTGAACTGTATGCATCAAAAGGTGCCTGTACGGCTCTTAAGGAAAAAAAATGGAATCCTAATCAATCGACTTTATCGAGAAAGATTACTTTTTTTAGGTCAAGAAGTTGATAGTGAAATATCGAATCAACTTATTGGTCTTATGGTATATCTCAGTATAGAGAACGATAATAAAGATTTGTATCTGTTTCTAAATTCTCCGGGAGGGTGGGTAATACCCGGAATAGCTATTTATGATACTATGCAATTTGTACAACCAGATGTACAGACAGTATGTATGGGATTAGCCGCTTCAATGGGATCCTTTCTTTTGGCAGGAGGAGAAATTACCAAACGTTTAGCATTCCCTCACGCTTGGCGCCAATGATTCTTTTATTTGAGTATATATAGAAAGACTATACCTTCGCCATAAAAACATTAAATTCAGTAATAATAGCATGGTATTTCGAATTCCATATGCAAATTTTTGTTTTTTTTAATTATTTGATTATATATAGAAAGAGTAGTATGAAAAAGAGGGCATTTACAATTTTATCTGATCGATCAGGAACCTAGTTTAATTTTAGTGTCACAGACTTTTTTGTTTTTTTCATATCAGAAAGCTTTTAACCATTTTTATTTTAATTCGAAGAAAACATAACATATGAAAAAACAAAAAAGAAACTTTCGGATTGTTGAATAACAAAATGAAATAAAAAACAACGGAACAATCGTAGTATTAAAAAAAAAATTCAAAAAGAAAAAAGAAAGTAGGTTATTGTATCCTTTATTATTTAAGGATCTGGATCCAAAAGACCCAGTAGATTTTGTACTTCTTTTTTCTTTGATGGAAGGAAAAAAAGAAATTAGTAAACGGAGAAAAAAATTCATAGAGGAAAAAAATGAATTGCATAGGTGAAAAAGCCGTATGCATCATCAATACGCAGAAAATGCTTGTACGGTTATTGAATATTCTTTTTGCTCTTTGATTTTCTTATTTGTATTTATCCCTTATCCCCTTTACCTTTCTTTTTGAAATAAAGAAAATCTTTCCCAATATAGAAGAAATCATTATCAAAAAATTTATCAAGATAAGGGAAACACTTATAAAGTTATCTAATCAGGGTAATGATCCACCAACCCGCTAGTTCTTTTTATGAGGCACAAACGGGAGAATTTATCCTGGAAGCGGAAGAGCTACTGAAACTGCGTGAAACTATCACAAGGGTTTATGTACAAAGAACGAATAAACCTTTATGGGTTATATCCGAAGACATGGAAAGGGATGTTTTTATGTCAGCAGCAGAAGCCCAAGCTCACGGAATTGTCGATCTTGTAGCAGTTGAATAAAAAAGAAAATAGGTGGCAAGGATTATTCTAAAAAAATACAGGATTTGAACTTTTTTCATTTTCAATTTAATGGAATATCTCTATTAATTAATCTATTATTAATCTATTAATAGAATATTAAGTAATTCAGGGTTAGGATAGATCTAAACCTGCTCATTATATATATAAATATTACGACTTACCATGCCAACTATGAAACAACTTCTTAGAAACACAAGACAGCCAATCCGAAATGTCATAAAATCCCCAGCTCTTGGGGGGTGTCCTCAGCGCCGAGGAACGTGTACCAGGGTGTATGTGCGACTCGTTCAGATCATATACTAAGAAAAAACCAATTTCATTTTTTCAGTATTGGCGATCGGTTAAGATAGTGTGATTTTTCCATTCACACTATCTTAACTTAAATAGATGTATAGATACATTATTCTTCTATCATGTATCAAATTTATGATTTCGATTGGTGCAAACCCCACAATCTTAATTTGCAATTTACGATGACAAAAACGTTTCCATTGGTAAGAAATATTAAGTTACCCATTAAGCGGAGAAAATACTATTTCAATTAAAGATAAATTATGTCCTTGATTAATTTGAATGGATTTTGCAAGAACGGAATAAGAGGGTCAGCTACCCAGCAAATTTTCATAATTAAATACCGTTACTGTATAACTAGATTTCGTTGTGAAAAAACCTACTTACTATATATTGGATGGGTAGAGCCAAAGAGTGTGAACTGTACAAATTAACAAGAACATTGATTAAATGAATCAAAAATGAAAAGAAAAAGGGCTCCGGTGTATAGAGAGGACCTGGCCGTTTCTAAAAAAATCATAGAAACGACGGAACCCGCCATTTTTTTATATATGTCCTATTTCATTTACAATTACTATGTTTTTTTATATCTAGTATCAATACAATTTCTTATTTTTAGGTTCAATATTTAGAAAAAAAAAATAGAAAAAAATCGTGGTTGGGGAGGTTATAGTAGCAAGAGCCAGTGGAATTTTTTTTTATACATAGGAAAAATCCATTTTTGTTATTAATAGGCTAGGAAGAAGAAAAGAATAACTGAAAAATCAAATAGTTATTCATCAAAGTCTTATTTAATTATTTAATGACCAGAATTAAACGAGGATACATAGCTCGGAAACGGAGGACAAAAATTCGTTTATTTACATCAAGCTTTCGCGGAGCTCATTCAAGACTTACTCGAACTATTACTCAACAGAAAATGAAAGCTTTGGTTTCGGCTCATCGGGATCGAGATCGAAAAAAAAGAGATTTTCGTGGTTTATGGATTAATCGAATAAATGCAGTAATTCGCGGGAATCCAAAAGGATTATATATATATAGTAATTTAATATATAATCTATACAAGGGGCAATTGCTTCTTAATCGTAAAATAGTTGCACAAATAGCTATATTGAAAGAGAATTGTCTTTTTATGATTGCCAACGATATCATAAAAACCAAAAATCTCCATAGACTTTACTCCGGGAACATATAAAATAGAAATGGGTTTATTTTGATAGCTTTATCATATGAATTTTTATCTTATGATAGAGCTATCAAACTAAATAACCACGCTTAATCAAAAAAATTATTCTAGGTCACCGATTATCTTTTTTCTTACAACATAAAAACTCAAATGCAATTGTCGTAATTTTCGAACAAAACATCAATTCATGTTTAATTCGAATCTAAATTCCATTCCAATTGGATTTCTAATTCTTAATTTCTATATATTTTTTTTTTCTTAAAGTAGTAGTTCTACCGGTCGACTCGCTTTTTTCAAATTCTTTTTCATTATTAAGAAAAGGGAACGAAGATAAAATACGAGCTTGTTTTATAGCAATCGTAATTAATCGTTGTTGTTTTAAGGTCAATCTATTTACGCGTCTGGATAATATTTTTCCTTGTTCACTAATAAATCGACTAATTAAACCCATGTTTTTATAATCAATTAGGTCCCCCGATTGTATCGGGGGCAAACGCCTACGAAAGGATCGCTTGGATTTAAGAAAGAGTCGCTTAGATTTTTCCATGGTTTGTTTATCCCTATTTCAAAAATCACATTTATTACAAGAAATACAATACAATAAAGGATTTGTTTTTTTATTCTTACTTTTTTTTATGTTATTATATAATGATATATATATCTAATTCATATCTAAATCAACTATAAATTTTAGAATAAGTATAGAATAGATACGAAAAATAGATCATTTTACATGTCATGTTCTTTGGTTCGAAGGGTAACACACAAGCGATCAATTTTCTCTATTTCTTTATTTCTGCGTGAATTATATGTTTGCAACAACGGGGACAGAATTTTCTCAATTCCAATCGACTAGGCGTATTGTGTCGATTCTTTTGAGTCATATATCTAGAAATACCTGTTGATTCTTTATTAACACTCTTTTTATCACAACCCGTACACTCCAAAATAACAGTTACTCGGATATCTTTACCCTTAGCCATGAAACCTCCTTTGGATTTTTCATTCACTTAACTCCTCTATTTTCGGATTCGAATCTAAGGAAAAAGAAAAGAATGAAAAAAAATAGAAATTAATAATAGGAAATCCAATTATGGAAGATTTCGTTCCAATTAATATTAATTAATATTAATATAGTACAAAAATAATACAATGATCTCTAACTATATTTCGTTTCGAATTGCAATACAGTATTTGAGTTTTTTGAAGTATTTTGTTGTATGATATTGTTGCCCGACCCTATCCATTCCCTTTCGATTTCTGGTTTCACTTCACTCTATTATTAATAGAAATGGAATTGAAGCCTGGAACAGATCCGGAGTTTCACTCCGAATTTCAATGAGGCCAAATTCACCTTTATTCTTTATCTTTCTTAACTTATTCTATCTATTACAATTCTAAAAAAGAAAAAAGAAAGACGAGGATCTTAATTAGAATTATATAAATTTAAAAATTCTATAAATTGAAAATTGAATTGGATCCATAATCTTCTTTATCCCCTCCCATGTCGTCAATAACTAGAATTAAAAAAAGGGGAATATCAATGCATCTGGAAAAAAACGATTGATCTCTATCAAGAGACCCGCCAAAGCCCCGAACCATAGAGTACTTACTACTGGTGCCACGGAAAGATATGTTTTTAGATCTCGCATTTCAAATCCTCCTTTTTAAGTTGAAGTATTTTTTTTTATCTTATTTATATATTATTTTTTTTGATTTCGAATATTTTTTTCTTTTTCATATTCTATTGTATATTATAGTATAGGAACCGCAAAAAAATGGCAGAATAATATATATATCAATAGAGAAAAGAAAAATGTGGAAAACAAGACAAAGATTATTTATAATAAAACTAGAAACTAATGGAAAAGGGATGTAGCGCAGCTTGGTAGCGCGTTTGTTTTGGGTACAAAATGTCACGGGTTCAAATCCTGTCATCCCTATCCTTAACAATTACTTATCATACGATATTCGTTATTATATGACCAAAAAAATGGGCCCAATTGAAGACGAATTCCAATTGGACATACATACTGAATATATATATCTGTATCTATATGTATATATTAATATATTGATATATTGATATAGTATATATACATGCAAAATGTATTGGTATCATATAAAAAAATTTATGAAAAAAAAAGCGCTCTTAGTTCAGTTCGGTAGAACGCGGGTCTCCAAAACCCGATGTCGTAGGTTCAAATCCTACAGAGCGTGATGGTTCAAATCAAATCCTACAGAACGCGATTCTAGTATTGTTAGATTGAAAATTACACTGAAATAATTGAACAACAGTTTAAAGTCTGAATTTTCTCCTTGTAGATTAGGATTAAAACAAATAAATAGAGAATCTATAAACAAAAGAGACATTAATTAATCAAAGATCCAATTGATCCCCTCGTCGGTATTGTAAATATGCAGTTACAAATAATCCAGCTAAAGTTATAGGAATTAAACCTAACACTATTCCAAATAGAAAAACTTCAATCATTTTTATTTGTTCGAAAGGTAAAAAGAAAGGTAATATCTATCCTTAAATATTAATCTGTATTGATCATGAATCTCAATGACCAAGAATTGTAAATTGACACAGTAAGGAACTATAGAATATCTTATCCAAAAAATTTCCAATTCATTTTCAAATTACAAATCAAATAAGTCGTATTTTACTCAGACCAATAAATAGAGCGGAGGTTATAATTAAAACCGCTAATAAAAAACCGAAATAACTAGTTATAGTGGGCATATAGAAGCTAAATGAAATATGTTCTTTTTATACATATGTTTATAAAGCACTTCCCTAAATTTTCATTTTTGAGAGAAAAAGAAGAGGATAAGAAAAAATACTACTTGAAAGATACAATTGAAAATTGTAGATTCATCAATAAATTCTTACAGACAAATAAAAAGAAATATAGTGACATAATTAAGAAATAAATTCATCTGTGACATCTACGCATTCTGTGATTCCAAATCAATAGACTTATTAGTCAACTCATGAATTGAGTAAACTAATCTAATGAAAATTTTTAGTATTCTATATATAGATATAGAATATTTTTATTACAAATAAAAAAAAAATGAATATTAAAACAAAAACAAAGAATAAGAACTTTGTTGTTTAAATTTATTTAACTTTGAATTAATATAGAAGAAAATATAAAAAATATCTATTTTATTTGGAGCACTCTCTTTTTTTTCGAACATATCTTTTTAAGATATGTTCGAAAAAAAAGAGAGGATTCAGATAAAAAAAATCTTCAACAATTACAAAAAGTATTTTTATAGATTTGGCATCTAATTGAATTATATAAATCTAAAAATCTGCTTTATGAATTCTAAGAAACCCATTTGTCGTATTCCGATTTTTATTGATCTTCCGTTTTTAGTCCGAAACTAATAATGTCAAATGTGAAGACCCTTCCATTTTATACTATTACTATAAAAATTTAAAAATTTGTTATATGTTCAAACTTTGAAAAACTTTCTATCGGATTTTTTAATACATAGAGACAACCAATGAAGAAAGAACTTATCTAGTACTCGATTTCGCCACTGATTGTAAAATGGAATTGCTCTGTTAGAAGAAGGATAGCT